TAGGATTAAACAAAAGGATTCGCAAATAAAAGCGCTAATGCCACAACCAGTCCGTAAATTGTTAAAGCTTCCATAAAAGCTAGACTAAGCAATAAAGTACCTCGTATTTTACCCTCTGCTTCTGGTTGTCTCGCAATACCCTCTACAGCTTGGCCTGCAGCAGTACCTTGACCAACTCCGGGTCCAATAGAAGCAAGTCCTACAGCCAATCCAGCAGCAATAACGGAAGCGGCAGAAATCAGTGGATTCATGGTAAGTTCCTCGCAAAAAAAAAAAAATGGTTAATGATACAATCAACCAATGAATTATTACTTAATTTTATCATTAAGTTTGATCATTAAGATCTATTGGGTCGGAGTAACTAAAAACTAATGATAATATTACTGAATCGTCAGAACTACTTCGATATCTCGTTTTTTGTTTCTACCCATGATGAAGTTTTTGTAAATCCATATACATACGGCTCTAGTTATTGCATTTCTTTCTTTCCAACCATTCTTTCATTCCATCCTTCGTTCTTTACTCTTCTATATCCTTGAGTTCATCTGTTTTTTCATCCAATCCACAATCACAAATGAAACAGAAGAAAGGACTTGACTTATCTTGTAATCCATCTAATCTAAATGCAGTAAACTGCAATCAAATCAATATATGCAATCATCAATATATGCAATGGATATCAATATGATCGATATCAACGATATCAATATATCAATATAACGATATCAATATGTATATCAATACATATATATATATATTTTTTATTTATTTTGCTATATATATTGCTATCTATATATATTGCTATATATATTACATATATATAGCATATAGTTAGATATATATATAGTTAGTTAGTATATAGGTAAGGCATAAGGACTTCTATTTATATATAGATAGGACTATATAACTAGTGAATATCTAATATTACATATACATATTACATATACATTTCTTTCTTCCATAACTTACATATACATATTACATATACATTTCTTTCTTCCATAACGTAAACTGGCCACATTTTATATTGAATCGGATTATAGAATCATTCCTCGAAACCCACACAAAAAGCGGCTAGACTTATAGACATTACATACATCTAGTGTGACCTCCCCAACCCATCCCCTTTTTTTTTTTACAATTCCGTAATATCGTTCATCTTCTCTCCTACGACTCTAGGTCATATATTCATACGTATTTATATCTATTATGTTCTCCAACCAAGCAGATTATCTTGAACCATGCATGAATTGGGATAAGCTAAAAAAAAAAAGACTATTTCGAAAACTAGTCAATGATGACCCTCCATGGATTCACCTATATAAGCCGCGGCTAACGTTGCAAAAATAAGAGCTTGAATACCACTTGTAAATAATCCAAGAAACATGACAGGTATAGGAACTACTGAAGGGACTAAAGAAACAAGAACAACAACTACTAATTCATCAGCCAATATATTCCCGAAAAGTCGAAAACTAAGAGATAAGGGTTTTGTGAAATCTTCTAGGATGTTAATTGGTAAAAGTATTGGAGTTGGTTTGATGTATTTCTCGAAATAACCCAACCCTTTTTTGGTAAGACCTGCATAAAAATATGCCACTGACGTGGGTAAAGCTAAAGCAACAGTAGTATTTATATCATTCGTGGGCGCAGCTAACTCCCCATGAGGTAACTGTATGATTTTCCAAGGTAAAAGGGCACCTGACCAATTAGAAACAAAAATAAATAGGAACATAGTTCCAATAAAAGGAACCCAAGGTCCATATTCTTCTCCAATCTGGGTTTTGCTCAAGTCTCGAATAAATTCAAGGACATATTCAAAGAAATTCTGACCGTCGGTCGGAATGGTTTGTGGATTCCGAACAGCTATGATGGCTGAACCTAACAAGATAGCAATTACGACCCAAGAAGTGATAAGTACTTGGGCATGGATTTGTAAACCTCCTATTTGCCAATAGAAATGTTGGCCTACTTCTACACCCGATATATCGTATAACCCCTTGAGTGTTTTAATGTAACATGGTATAACATTCATATTGTCCTCTGATAGAAATTGAACTTAAAAAAAGGAATTAGTTTGATTCAACCATTTCTTTCTCAACTCACCAACTTGAATCATTAATCATATATTTAGGATACCAAGAAATCACATAACATCATAATATATATCAATATCCCCAGTTCTTTTTTTTTCTATTTTTAAAAATTCAAAAAAAAGTAACCGATCCAATAAATCTATGGAGTTGCCCAATAATTAACATTAACTAATTTTATTATTCTTAATCTTAATCATAATCAACGATTTCTTATATAGCTAGAACGACCTTCACAAATTGCGGATACTAATTTGTTAAGAATCAATCGAATTGAAGCTATAGCGTCATCGTTGGCTGGAATCGAAATATCTGCAAGATCTGGGTCACAATTTGTATCGATTAAACAAATCGTTGGAATCCCCAAAATGGCACATTCTCGAAGAGCCGTATATTCTTCTTGCTGATCAACGATGATCACAATATCAGGCAATCCCGTCATATATTTGATCCCACCGAGATATGTTTGCAAGGTAGATAATTTTCTCTTCAACATTGCTGCATCTCTTTTGGGGAGACGGTTGAGTTTCCCCATCTTTTCTTCTGCTCTTAAGTCCCTGAACTTATAAAGTCTCGTTTCCGTAGTGGACCAATTCGTTAACATACCACCGAGCCATTTTTGATTAATAAAATGAGACCGAGCCCTTATTGCAGCTGATGCTACTGAATCCGATGCTTTATTTTTGGTACCGACGATTAAGAAGTTTTTTCCCCTACTTGCTGCATCAAAAACTAAATCACAGGCTTCTGATAAAAAACGAGCAGTTCTAGCGAGATTTGTAATATGAATACCTTTACGCTTTGCAGAAATGTAAGGGGCCATTCTAGGATTCCATTTCTTAGTACCATGACCAAAATGAACTCCTGCTTCCATCATCTCTTCCAAATTGATGTTCCAATATCTTCTTGTCATTTTTTCCCACACTTCCTTTTTGTTTTTTCTTTTTCGTATTATTAACAAAGAGACGAGGTACCTTGAAATAAATAATTGTTCCGATGGAACCTTCTACCGGGGATTGACCATTGATACACGGCACAAACCATAATTTTTTTTAATTACTTATTTTATTTATTACCAAATCAATAATCAGACCAGTATAGTTAAAAGATAGTTAAAGTGAAAATGAACCCGCTCTTAGGAATCATTAAATCGCATAAATGATTGTTCTGATGTCTCATGTAAATTTGTCTCATGGAAATTGTTTGTCGCGTAAGAACAAAATAATTCTCTATGGTGTAACAAAATATCTCTCATTTCCAACTCGAATAGATTTTTTCTTTTGATTTCCAAATAAATGTTTTTGTCTTGCCTTGAACGGTGCACAAATTTTTGGAATCCGGTACCAACAGGTATAATCCCCCCCAGAACAACGTTCTCTTTCAGGCCTTTCAACCAATCAATACGACCTCGTAGAGCAGCTTTTGCTAAAACTCGAGCGGTTTCTTGAAAACTTGCTTCGGATATGAAACTTTGAGTATTCAGAGACGCTCTTGTTATTCCCAATGAGATTGCCCGATAACAGATTGATTCGTCCAAAGCGCGCCCTGCTCGTTCCGCTCGCAACAATCCGATTAATTCTCCAGGCGAAAAAACATTAGACATTCCATCTTCTGAAACCAACACTTTTGATGTTACTTGACGTACAATAATCTCTATATGTCTATTATGGATCTGTACCCCCTGGGATCGATAAACCTTTTGGATCTTATTAACCAAAGAGATACGACTTTGGGCTATGGTTAGCTCAGCTCCAATCAAAAACCCCCAGGGGATCCCAAGAATTCTTGGTATACGCTCGTTCCAACCTTCAACTCTCCTTTCGAGGTTCATCGATATTGAATCAATCGAACGCACTTCTAAGATTTGTTCTACTTTTGGAAGACCTTGCGTTATGTCACCAGATCTCGATTTTTCATATATAAATGTAACTAATGTATCTCCTTCGTAAAGGATTTTCCCATAATGACCATGAACAGTTGCTCCAGGAGTAGCCAAATAAGACTTAGCCGATCTTATAACTAAAAAGTCGACATTAACAATTAAAATTTGACCAGATTTTTTTACGTGTGGTTCGTATTTAAATAGACATACATTTTCACAAATAAATTGTCCAAGGCTAATTTTGATCGATGTCTCTTCACAATAATCATGATGGAGAAAGCACCAATTCAAATGGAATGGGTTCAAAACGATGTTACTGCATAGATCGGGATTATAAATCCTCCTATTTTCATCTATTAAACAGTATTTAAGTACTTGAAGTACTTGGAAAATCTGTTTCAAATTGTCAAGTAGCAAATATTTCTTTAACACGATCTGATTATGAGTTATTAAATGGTAAGATGAATAAAAATTCGATATTTTAGGTACAATAGCGCCTAAGGGACCTAAATAATCCCTAATTGGAATTAGGGGATCCGATTCTTTTGTCACATTGTTATATTTCGAACTATTGAATGGACCAATTCGAGAACAATTGGATGATGACAAAATTAGCAAAGATTGGCATTCCTTATTTCGATTCAACAACATACCAATAGTTCCTTGATGTTGGCTAAGTGATTGAATCTTCGCCTTGGAATAAAAAGGATTGATATTGGTGCAATCTAATCCATTATCGGGAATCAATACGGAACTTGCCCTATCATACCTTTTTCCGGTATACGAAATAGTGGACTTGACTAACTCAATTCTTATGAAATCGCGAATTAGATCATTTGCCCTTACCTCAACAAAGGAAGCATGAACCTCTTCTATAGAACCATTTTGTTCTTGGTCCCAATTCAATACTAAGCAAGTCCGAACTAATTGAATACTTGTGTGATAAATTCCTCGAATTGACTTGCCATTTCCATAAAGGATATAATTGACAACTCTAAATTGGACATTATCCTTTTCCTGCAAGA